GTACAATAATTTCTATATGTCTATTATGGATCTGCACCCCCTGGGATCGATAAACCTTTTGGATCTTATTAACCAAAGAGATACGACTTTGCACTATAGTTAGCTCAGCACCAATCAAGAACCCCCAAGGAATTCCAAGAGTTCTTGTTATACATTCGTGCCAACCCTCAACCCTCTTTTCGAGATTCATCGATATTGAATCAATCGAACGCACTTCTAATACCTGTTCCACTTTTGGAAGGCCCTGCGTTATATCACCAGATCGCGATTTTTCATATATAAATGTAACTAATGTATCTCCTTCGTAAAGGATTTCCCCATAATGGCCATGAACCGTTGCTCCTGGGGTGGCCAAATAAGGCTTAGCGGATCGTATTACTACAGAATCCATTTTAACAATTAGAACTTGACCCGATTTGAGGTGTGGTCCGTTTTTGGCTATACATACATTTTCACAAATAAACTGCCCAAGACTCATTATTGTAGACATCCCTTCACAATAATTGTGCTGAAGAAAATACCAATTTAAATTGAATGGATTCAAAATAATGTTACTGCACGAATCAGAATTATAAATTTTATCAATTTCATCCATTAAAAAATATTTAATTACTTGAAAGGTCTGTTTTAAGTTGTCAAGTTGCAAATAGTTAATTACCAAGATCTGATTATAAGTTATTAAATGGGAAAATGAATAAAAATTCGCAGTTTGAAGGGCTGTTCCTAAAGGGCCCAAGAAATTACTAATTGGAATTGGGGGATCTTTTTTAATTGATTCTTTTATCACATTGTGATATTTTACATCGTTGAATGGGCCCATTCGAAAACAATTGGAAGATGACAAAATTATCAAAGATTGGTATTCCTTATTTCTATTCAACAATGTATGAATAGTTCCTTGGTTTTTATTAAGGGATTCTTTAATCCTTGCGTTGGAATAGTAGAAAAAACTGGAAGAAAACGGATTGATATTGGTGCAATCTGATCCATTCTCAGAGATAAATCCTGAACCCGAAGGATCATTCCTTTTTGCGGTATACGAAATAGGGGATTTCACTAAGTCTATTTTTATAAAATCTCGAATCAAACTATTTATCCCTATTTCAACAAAGGAAGTACGGGTCTCTTCGATATAAGAACTTTTTTTGTCTTGGGTACAATTTAATACTAAACAAGTCCTAACTAATTGAATACTTGTGTTATAAATTTCCCGAATTGGTTTGCCATTTCCATAAAGGATATAATTGACAACTCGAAGTTGCACATTATCCATTTCCTGCAACAGATCCGGGGGGAAAAGTCTTACTAAATTTATACCGTCTGTTATTTCATATGTGACTACAGGTCGAACCAAAACAAAATACTTTTTCTTGGTAGGTGTGATCCGTTGGACATAGATCCAGTTTTTCCCTTTTTTGGATTCTTTCGAATTTGTCTTTCCCGTTCCTGGTGGTATCAAGACACCACTATGTCGAGATATCTTATCTGTCTCTCCAGGAAAATGGATATCTCCAGAAAATATTTTTAGTTCAATTCTTTTTTTTTTTATCTCCACTCGAACCAATCCGCCTACTCGGCTTCTTGTAGTTAAAGCTATTTGTGTATCTATCCCAATAATACTATTGTTCCGTACCATTATGGAAGAAGATCCAGGTAAGATATGCACTTCCTCGGGAATGAAAAAGAACCGATCCACTTTTATTTGGTATTTTGGCTTAAATTCCTTGACTCCTCGATACTCAATTAAATACTCTTTTTTGGCGATTGGATAGACTTCTATAGTGCCGTATTTAGTAATTCCCGAACTCTTTCTTCTGTATCGAGGATCATCGAAAAAAGCAAGAATACTATTTCTACGAAAAATACCATTTATGGGTATTTCGATCGAGATGCCCGAAAGGGGCATTAGTTCGTTCTCACGTTCTTGAATCGATTGGAGTGGAATAATGAATCTTTTTCTTCGTCTCTTTGCCAATAAATCATAATCGGCGTATAGAATGGTCGGATATCTGAGATTACAACGAACAATTCGATTAAGTTCTGAATAATCAGGGCGTTCTTCTTCTTTTTTACCAGAAAAATCCGAACTAAAGAATTTGTGTTTCACTTGATCATTAGTTACCGAGAGGTTAGAAATAGATCTTTTCTTGACAGAAAAAGAACGAGCGTTCGTTTGATCTTGATCCTTGTGGATCGAAAGGGAGACTAGATCAGATCTGCGCGGCTCTCCTAATAATATCCATAAATGACTTGTTTTTGGTAAGAGATGAACATTTCCATATGTAAATTCAGGTGCATGATACACGTCGGTATTCCAGTGCATTTCTCCCTCTGAATCAGAATAAATATGTTTTCGAACCTTCTCTTTAAAATTCAAAGTGGATGTTCCTGCGCGAATCTCAGCAATCACTTGTTCTGATTCTACATATTGATCATTTTGAACTAAAAGAAAACTTTTGGGTGGAATATTCACATTATGTAGAATATCCTCACTTTCAAT